ATCATATAGAAATTTATATAGAATCCTTGAAAAAGACTTCTTCCTCATAAAAAAGACTTACTGTCTTTGGGATCTGATGCTACACCGCTGCTCAATAACTTAGGGGATCGGCTCTATTACATAAGTTGATTCCTAATTTTTATCTCATATCATGACATAAATAAGCAGTTCTTATTTATTGTATCGGCCCAAAACCTCGCTAATTGATCTTTACGGTGCTTCCTCTATCAATTAGATCCTTTATCCATAGAATAAAGTATCTAGGCATATATATTTCTTCATATTTCGACTTCTATGAAGTTTCTTTTTTTGTTACAGCTGATAAAAATCGTTTTTTGGACGATGCAATATGTAGAAAGCCTATTTTTTTTTTTTCTAGTATTTTATTTACTAGTTACTAGCGTATTTATTTACTAGCGTATTTGCTTTTTCTTTCCTTTTTTTATTTCTATAGTGGAGATAGTCGCACGTAATGACAGATCACAGCCATATTATTAAAAGCTTGTGGTAAGAACGGGTTTCGTTCTAGTGCTCGAAAATAATATTCTAAAGCTTTTGTATGTTCTCCGTTACTTGTGTGGATAAGGCCTATGTTATAGAGTATATAACTTCGATCATAGGGATCAATTTCTAGTCGCATAGCTTCATAATAATTCTGTAAGGCTTCCGCATAATTTCCTTCGGATTGAGCCGACATCCGTTACGGTCGTCATTCGATTCAAAGAATTCTCCGTTCCAAAACCGTACGTGAGATTTTCACCTCATACGGCTCCTCCTTTATGTGCATAATGAGAATAATCCATGGAATTAAAAAAAAGGTCGAAATCTTGTCATTATGGACTGAGCGGGGCTAATGTTTTTACAAGAAATCTCTAGCCAACCCTCTTGCAAAAGATCTTTTCTTAACATCAAGCGTGTTCGTACTAGATAAAAAAGTAAACTCCAACAATTTCTTTGTTCTCAACGCTCCTTAATTTCCAGGAATTAGTCACTTCAACAATCTTCGATGGTTATATGGGTATCCAAAGTACGAACAAGATGGATGTTTGTTGTCCCAACCATTTCTCTTAGTTCCGATCCCGATAAGGAAAGGGAATCCTTTCTAACAAAGTTTTCGTGTTGTTGATTCCTAGGTGTAGTGCTTCTTCCTCTATGCCGCCTATTGGTACTAGTGTAGTAGGGTTGACCCACAATACAGACCCATAGGTGTAACCTTTCGCTCAATACTCGAATCAACAATTGAAGCATCTGAGGTTGCATTAATCGGGGATACACGACAGAAGGAATTGCTTTATTTATAAACTTCACCTTCAACAAGCGTAGATTTCTTTTTTTTTTCAATAGTCTTTTTTTTTTTCTATTCTGAATCATGTGTCTTTTTCCTAAGACTGAGAGCGGTAAAGTAAATAAAGTAAAGTAAAAAAAAAATATAAATAGAAATATTAAATATATATAATAATAATCAAATCGCACCATCTCTGTAATAAGTAAATGCCTCTTTTTCTCCTGAAGTTGTCGGAATTATTCGTAATAAGATATTGGCTACGATCGAAAAGGTCTTATCAATAAAATTTCCATTTATCCGCGATCTAGGCATAGGTAGCAATCCATTCTATAACTCTTTTCATTACCCCTTCGTGAGAAAAAAAAAGGATCTCACAAACAGAGGAAGTGTACAGTACGAAATAACATAAAAGCAGACCCATTCCATTAAAAAAAGCTATAGCCCCTCTACTTTACTTCAATTTTTTTTTTGCAGGAATCAAGAAAAAAAAGAAATATTTGAATCCTATTTGATTTCATCCAAATTTATTAGTATAAGAATAAAGTATAAAAATAAAAAGAATTATTCCGAATTCTTATTTCATCGAAGTTGAAGAATCAAAAAATTTATCCTACGGATTAGGATAGATTAGCAAAATTAGAGAAGTTTTGATTAAATTATGATCAAAAGAGGAAAAATACTCGAATAATCGTTCTATGATGAAAATAGAATAACTGTCCTTTTTTGTGTTTTGTGCATAGCGGGTATACAACATATAATCAAATATAAAAATCCCCTAGAGGATTTATGAATTTGTAATAGATTTACGGAGTAAGAGGTTGTTGTTGAGAGATCTAAAACTGGAAAATAATTTTAGAATTCTTATAGAAATGGGGAATTAGAGTCTAAAGAGAATTATGAACTAAAAATATCCATTAAGCATAGTCTAAAAAAACCAATCGATTGATTTGATTCGTTTCAGTTCATTGATTTAATCCAGTCCGGTAGAAATAGCAGAAAAAAGATGGGGAGTGCCTTTTTTTTTTTCGCAAACATGAATAGATATAGATGGTATATGTTTATCGTATTATATTATTTATTTTTAACAGCCCCCTCACAAAAAAAAATTTTTCTTCGAGCCGGGAGGCTAAAGAAAAAGTGATGAAAAAGGTGATGAAAAGTTTTCTATTTTTCTAGCTAGTTTTCTAGTTCGAATTGCTATTGTTCGTACCTCTC